TAACTGGAAATTCCAACCAATAAGAATCCTAATGAACCTAAAAAAACGGTAAGGGCCCAGAAAAAATTACTTAGTTTTCGAGCCCCCGTTATAAGTTCTAACCATAACTGTTTTGATCGCCAATTCATACTTGCTCCGATTTCATTTTATTCGAATTGAGAGAATACCCCCAATGATTTTGACTTTATTTTTTTTGTTTCCGAAGGAACTCTCATCAACTAGCACTAGTTTGATGTGAACTAGTACTAGTTTGATGTGAACTTTTAGGAGTAATTCATCAAATTGGTTAGATCTAAACTAATAACATACCCTTCATATGATCCCAATATACATATAGATCCACCAACTTTACATTTTAGGCATCCAGCGCCCCTGATCTATTTGAAACTAGCTAGAATTCATTTACCCATAGATCATTTTCTGCAGGCATAAGAGCTTTTTCCTTTATGTTCGCCGGAAATCACATGTTATACCATATTTCCCGAAATAAAAATCTGTGTTATATTACAAGTCTAAGTTTCAAAAAAAAAACGGATGAGATTTTGTCCCCTCAGATCTAAACAATCTTGTTTTTTTGAACATAAAGAAATAAAGAAGCCATTGCCATTGCCGGAAATACTAGGCCTACTAAAGGCACAAAAATAGAGGGAAAATGGAAAGTTGTCATAAAATGGGTACCTCGATTTACTATTTGTACCTGTTATTATTTTATTTTTAATATCCTATTTTTTATTTATACTAATTATAATTAAGAATTGTAATTATTATGAATTCGTAGTTATTATTAAAGATATAAGTATCTAGATATCTAAGTGATAGAATAAGTCCATTTATTTAGTTCTATATTCCTTGGACTTATTTTATTACTTAGATCTTAGGTCACCAAAGAGAATTCCATTCTTATTTACTTTGATTCCGATAAGCTAACTACTTGTTTCCTACAAATAAAATAATGGAATTTAGCGCGCTCTACTTGATTGAATTGGAATTCAAAGGATTGAAGCCGTGGAACTGCAAAAAATCAGTCAGAACGTGTTTTAAAAGTTTACGTGGTATGATTTGGTCCAATATGCCCTTCTCGAATAAAGGTTCAGCCTCTTGTGAACCTTCGGGTATTGGTTGCTTCAATGTTTCTTCAATTACTCTTTTACCCGCAAATGCAATGTAGGAATTGGGCTCGGCAAGAATGAGATCTGCCAACGTACCAAAACTAGCTGTTACCCCACCAGTAGTAGGAGATGCAAGGATTGATATATATACTAACTTGCTATTGAATTGATCATAATCCAATAGGGCACATGATATTTTAGCCATTTGCATCAAGCTCAAACTTCCTTCTTGCATTCGCGCCCCACCCGAAGCGCACACTATAATAAGAGGTAGAGATTGATTGATAGCGTACTCAACCAAACGGGCGATTTTCTCTCCAACTACGGATCCCATACTGCCCCCCATAAACTCAAACTCCATAATCCCAAAAGCTACAGGAATACCATTTAGTTGACCTACGCCTGTTTGAACAGCCTCATTTAATCCTGTCTTTTTTCGATAAGAATCAAGACGATCTTCATAGGGCGTGTCCTCCTCCTCCGAATCCGATTCAAAAGGATCTTCTGAAACCTCCTTCGAATCCGATTCAAAAGGATCTTCTGAAACCTCCTTCAAAGAAATCTCTTTTCGAAGGTCTTCAAGCGTGCATTCACATTTAGAAGGATCTTCTGAAACCTCCTTCGAATCCGATTCAGAAGGATCGGGATCCGGAGAGGCCATGTCTTCATCGATAGGATGCCAAGTACCGGGGTCGATCAAAAATTCGATTCTTTCTGGACTATTCATTGTGAAATGATATCCACAGTGTTCACACATATTATTTCGTTCTTTTAACAATCTTTTATAATTTAATTGATTACAATCTTCGCATAGAACCCACAAAGCCGCAATGTGGGGAGGAGTACCCCTAGGATACGAATGCTTAGGATCCGAATCAGATCCATCCCGATGATTCGGATCATCAGGATGTGTATCATCCGAATCATCAGGATGTGTATCATCCGATACATTAGATTCGGGATCTTTCGGTTTTGGATTTTTCGAATCCTCTCTTATACGGAGATCATTACCCTTCGCGGGGTTTGGTGTGTCGGATCCCCCGCTTTCACCACATGCTTTCCACGAACTTTTTATCCCATCTCCCCATGAAGATTGAGTCTTAAAGAAAATCGGATTAAAAGACCAGTTTGAACTAAAACAACATTTTGAATTCAAAAACTTGACAAGCATATTGACCTCTTTTAAATAAAAAAAAACATCGTCGTAAAGATAATAAATCTTTTTTATTCGAAATTTCGAATTTTCTAAAAAAAAATACAATCGATTCCATGGTGTTAAGCATTTTGATTTAAGTTCTTTTCTTTCTAAGAGGTAGAATAGAATAGAATAACATCATGTATGTATTTTTAGAATACATCATTTATAATACATGATGTATGTATTTTTTACA